ATGGCTTACTTAATAATACTTAAAAATAGAGTTAATAATCGAGATTCCTTGCCGATACTATAATAAAAAAGAAATCTATTCAATGAATAGCAGCATAAGATCCATTGAGTTCTCTTCGCACTCCTTTGTGAAAGAGTAGAATGAGAAAGCTAATGAATCTTAAACCCATTGATAAAAAGAAAAAAAGAGGATAAATACTATAGTTAGTGAATAAAGGAGGGTTTGGGGATAGAGGGACTTGAACCCTCACAACTTATAAAGTCGACGGATTTTCCTTTTACTAGAAATTTCATTGTTGTCAGTATTGACATGTAGAATGGGACTCTCTCTTTATCCTCGTCCGATTAATCCACTTTTTAAAAGATCTCGAAAACTATGAATTGAAGGATTTGATTACTCAATATTTGATTGGAATGGGTTCACAATAATTCTAAAAAAATTCAGAATTTTCTATTTCATAATCATTCCTAATTTCATTCTAAAAAAGAATAAAGAACCTATATTATGATATGGGTTCCGTGATTAATCGTTTGCTATGTCAGTATCTATACGTGTGTATTAGATGTATAAAGCCCTTACTTTCTCTAAATTTAGAGAGAGTTCCACTACCAACACAACGTAATCAACTCGATTCGTTAGAACAGCTTCCATTGAGTCTCTGCACCTATCCTTTTCCTTTGGATTCTAGTTCGAGAACCACTTGTTTTCTCAAAACACGGATTTGGCTCAGGATTGCCCTTTTTTAATTCCAGGGTTTCTCTGAATTTGGAAGTTACCACTTAGCAGGTTTCCATACCAAGGCTCAATACAATCAAGTCCGTAGCGTCTACCGATTTCGCCATATCCCCATTTTCCTTTTCTTTGATTGAGACCTGGATTCCTTGTGTAATTTCATCCATCTCTTAGTTTTTTTTGGAATCGTTGAATTAATTACTCGACGTAGTCTAGCAGTTCGTCTCTATTTGACAGACCCTGCTTATTGCAATTCAGAATTGAATTGATTCTATCGTTGATGTATTTGCAATTCAATCCGAATCAATATATCCCAAAGTTTTTCTCTCCCCCACCCCCCCCCCGCCTTTCTTTTTTAGAGTATTCAAAATCATACTATAACGCTTGATATTCATTCTTTTTTTTTTTCTAATCAGAATTAGCAATTTCATTTGCTATGATTCTATGTTCTCCTTAGTGAAATATTAATCATTAAATTATTAAGAAATAACAAAAAAAACAAAATATCTCAAAAAATGTCTATAATGATCGAATGAAAATGCCAAGAAATTCGCATTTTCTCTTTATTATATCTTTCATCATATATATTATTCTTTTCTATGTATTAGATTACTCATCCGAGCCATATCAAATTGAAAATATCTGAAATCAAATTCAATATAGAAATTGGAATAGATTCTATTCTATTAGAAAAATCAATTTGCGAATTAGAGAAATAAAAAGAAAGTTCAAAAATTTCTATAATCCTATTTAAGGATATCCTCCAGTTAAGCATATCAAGTTAACTTTATCTTTATGAAGTTCTAGTATTTTTTTCTAAGTAGAACTTCCAATTTCGAACTAGTTAATAGCTAAGATTAATAATTAAGATCTGACATTTTACGGATTTCCTATACTATACATATTTCTATTTGTTACACTATTTCTGTTATGTAAGCCCACTTAGCTCAGAGGTTAGAGCATCGCATTTGTAATGCGAGGGTCATCGGTTCAAATCCGATAGTCGGCTTTTTTCTATATCGATGTTCCATGAACAAGAATCTCTCTTTTTCTCTTTTTCTCCGAATTTAATGGAGAATCCAGGATCTATTATGTGGTTCTACCTTACAATTTTGCTAGATACAAAACAATAAAATAAATAATATATATACAAAAAATCCAGATGTTGATGAAATTCCATTTTTTGTGGTACTTTAGTAGATTTTACTCTGTTTATCCTTTAGTTTAATTCAGTTTTAATTTTGATGTATTCTGTAATGTAAATACAATGAAATTAATTGTGTAAAATGAAATTTCAATAAAATAAACAAGGAGTCTTCATGTCCCGTTATCGAGGACCTCGTTTAAAAAAAATACGCCGTCTGGGAGCTTTACCAGGACTCACTAGAAAAACACCTAAATCCGGAAGTAATCTGAAAAAGAAATTCCATTCTGGGAAAAAAGAGCAATATCGTATTCGTCTTCAAGAAAAACAGAAATTGCGTTTTCATTATGGTCTGACAGAACGACAATTACTTAGATATGTACATATCGCTGGAAAAGCAAAAAGGTCAACAGGTCAGGTTTTACTACAATTACTTGAAATGCGTTTGGATAATATCCTTTTTCGATTGGGTATGGCTTCAACCATTCCTGGGGCCCGGCAATTAGTTAACCATAGACATATTTTAGTTAATGGTCGTATAGTCGATATACCAAGTTTTCGTTGCAAACCCCGAGATATTATTACTACGAAGGATAACCAAAGATCAAAACGTCTGATTCAAAATTCTATTGCTTCATCCGACCCGGGGAAATTGCCAAAGCATTTGACGATTGACACATTGCAATATAAAGGACTAGTTAAAAAAATCCTAGATAGGAAGTGGGTCGGTCTCAAAATAAATGAGTTGTTAGTTGTAGAATATTACTCTCGTCAGACTTGAACTTAACGAAAAAAGGAAAAGTTCATAGAATTTTCTTCCCCTTCCCCTTTCCCCGAACTAAATCGACCTAAGGCCCTTAATTCGTATTTTCCCATTCAACTAGCATAAATGGATTAACCCTAGGATCCTTTTTTCTTTTTTGTTCTTTCCTCTATGTGTATTTTACATACCACAGTAATTTACTATAAAAAATTTCTATTAAATAAAGGTATTATTGCTGGAATAAATTGTTATTTGATTTGATACATTGTGATCGTTAACGTTGATCAATTAAGAGAAACGGAAAGAGAGGGATTCGAACCCTCGGTAAACAAAAGTCTACATAGCAGTTCCAATGCTACGCCTTGAACCGCTCGGCCATCTCTCCTACATAATCTTATTATGGAAAATAAACTAAGTGAATAGCGAGTTTTCCTATTCCTGCAGTACAGGTACAACCACAACGGCTCGGGGGTTCCATGGTTCTATTGGAAAAATTCCTTTTCATCTAAGTGGAAGGATCCAGGATTTTTTTACTAGGAATTCCGCTCCCTCGAAAAGTTTTAGTTTGGGTTTTCCCCAAACCAAAGAAAAAGAGAATGGAAGAATTCTTCTTATTCCATAATAAAATAGAGGAACCCTAGAATTCTGTTTGCATAAGGTACGCTACGCCATACAATCGAAATCTAAAAAAGGGTATGAGACAATTAATGACTTTGAAAACGCGAAATAGCTGATGAGAGAAGTTATTGTTGAGAAATAGAAAAGTGGAATGAAATCCAATCTTAGTCAAATATTTCATATCTCTTCTTGTCCAAACAGAAGGAAAAGGAGACAATTTGAGCTGAGCGGAAAATCCATACCTCTCTTATCCATTTAGAGCATATGGATCGATCGATTTATAAGAATCGAATGTGTTTGTTTTTATGTTATTTTGTGAAGAAATGAAAACAATTCTATATAGAATGGGTTGGGAATTATGCCTAGATCCCGTATAAATGGAAATTTCATTGATAAGACCTCTTCAATTGTAGCCAATATTTTATTGCGAATAATTCCGACAACCTCAGGGGAAAAAAGGGCATTTACTTATTATAGAGATGGTGCGATTTGACTCTTTTTTTTTTTTTTTTTTAGCCCTACCTACACCTCAGTCTTACGAGAAAGAGAGGGGGTTCGCATAGAGAGAACAAAATTAGTAAAGGAAACCCACGCTTGGGGAAGGTGAGGTGAACTAACAATTCCTTCTGTCGTGTATCCTCGATTGATGCGGCCTCAGATGCTTCAATTGTAGATTTGAGTATTGAGCGAAAGGTTACACCTACAGGATAGGTTCTGTATTACAGGCCAATCCTACTCTACTAGTACCATACCAATAGGCAGCATAGGGGAGAAAAGCACTACACCTAGAAATAGGAATCAACAAGAGAAAAACTTTGTTAGAAATTAGCCCTTTCCTGATCGGTATCAGGGCTGGGAAGAATGGTTGGGATAACAAACAACCATCAGGTTTGTACTTTGGATACCCCTATAACCATCAAAGATCGTTGAAGTGGCTAATTCCTCTAAATAGGAGGCGTTGAGAACAAAGAAATTCTTGGAGCTATCGTTTTCCTCTAGCATTAATAGAATTCATTGGTGTTAAGAAAAACCTCTTGCGGGAAGGTTGGCTAGAGATTTCTTGGAAAAATACCAGCCCCTTTCGGTTCATAATAAGATGGGACTAATTCTATTTTTATTCTATAGATTATTTCGCTTAGTACTATGTACAGAAGGGAGGAGCCGTATGAGATGAAAACCTCATGTACGGTTTTGGAACGGAGATTTTTTGAATAGAATGAACGACCGTAACGGATGTTGGCTCAATCCGAAGGAAATTATGCGGAAGCTTTGCAGAATTATTATGAAGCTACGCGACTAGAAATTGATCCCTATGATCGAAGTTATATACTCTATAATATAGGCCTTATACACACAAGCAATGGAGAGCATACAAAGGCTTTGGAATATTATTTCCGGGCACTAGAACGAAACCCCTTCTTACCGCAAGCTTTTAATAATATGGCCGTGATCTGTCATTACGTGCGACTATCTCCACTATAGAAAGAAGAAAAAAAAAAAAGAAAGGATCAAATTTTCTAGTAAATACTAGAAAAAGGGCTTTCTACATAGGGATCGTCAAAACAACGATTTTGCCCTATCAGCTGTAGGAAGGAAGGACACTTCACGAGAATCAAAATAGGAAGAAAGTATGGCCTATACTACTACTCTATGGATAAAGTTCCCAAATTGATAGAGAAAGCACCGTAAAGATCCATTAGTGAGCGACTGGGTCGATACAACTAAAAAAAACTGCTTACTTAT